AGTTGGTTGGTTCGATGGTTTATGAGAGTTAGGGGATAGGGGGGAAAAGAGTTACAGTTGCTGTTGGGGTTTATCTGATGGTGTTTGGTTGGTTGGTTGGTTGATTTTTGGTGATGGGTGCGATGGGTGGTGGGTTGTAGTTGCCCTGGGATTTTTTGATAAGCTTTAATAGGGGGATGAGGTGGTGTGTTATGTCATTGGTGGGGATATTTAGGCTTTATTTTCGATCAAAGTCTGGATAAATTGCGTGCAAAATGGATGATTGGATTATTAATGGAACTTGAGTGCCGGCGACGTGATGGGATGTGACGATAAAATTTGATTTGATTTGAAATAAATTTGGTTGAATTTTACTGGTTTTGTAAGAAAGGGATGGGTTTGGTTAGAATTTTACTGGTGTTGTAATGGAAAGATGATGGATTTGATGTTTTGATTGAAGAAATGAAACGAATTTTGGTTAAATTTTACTGGTGTTGTTATAGAGTTCAGAGCAATTGGTAATATAAAGGTCTATGTCCTGAAACCATTCAACGAATAGTAACATAATAGGGATTATGTAAGAGATATCAATACTGAATGGAAGACAAAGTGCATCAGTGCTAAGGTGATTCCCCATATCTTTACGCCATAACACCAAAGCGTTCAGTAGAGGGCGAGAACTGTTGTTGATAGCATAACCGAATGTACACGTCCACAAACCATAGAACCCGTTGCACTTGAAGGGCAGAGTGAGGTCTAAAATAATAAAAACTAACCGAGGCACCTGGCGACCAGTTACGGTGACGCGATTAAGAGAGACAATGATGACAACAACCAACCAGATGTATCGGTGAAGAGCAAGTTGAGAGGATGGATAGAGAGATGGCCCTGACCGAGGAACCAGAGGCGCAAAAGTGCAAGTAGGGCTAGGGGTGTAGGGGGAAAGAATGGGCCTGAAGCTGGGCGTGATGGATCTTACTGACGCCGCAGGTAGCTGATTTCACGTGAGAAGTACGACTAATAGATAACCTTGTTTCCCGCCTGAGGGCTCAACGAGCAATTCGTGGCTAGATGGGGCGTTACAGCCGCGCCAGCTGCCTGTCTGGGACGTTCGTATCTTGGGACCTATCCTTATTACTTATCGTGAAGACCATGGTTTAGGCACGAAAGCGAGATAGTTGGCTTTAGGCGGAACCATTACTTGATCAGACCTTGAAAGTGGAGCCGTTGACTAGAAGAGTTTGCCCTACTGGCCAGGCAAGATAGAGTACATGGATGGCAATGTGTTCAGAGGATTAAACGATCAATCATCATTACACGAATGGCATGTTTACAGAAACATGAACCCTATATCTAGATTACATGAAAATAACCAGTCACCATTACACGAATGACATGTTTGTAGAAGCATGAACCGTATATCTATATTACATGACAGGCGACCAGCCACTACTACACGGACAACATATCTACAGAAACATGGACCGTATATCTATACTACATGGACTGCAATGTTTGGAATACATAAGCGGTCATGCACAGAGAACAAGAATTTCATGCCCATAGAACATAAGCTGGAATGTTTAGAGTACATAAGCGGCTTTGGTACAAGAGCAGCATGCTTGTTAGAGTTGGACGGGCTATGAGGAGGATAACTTAATGTGCATTAGTACATCCCAAGCGGCATAAAGGGCAATCCCAGAGGCCGGGGGGGTAAGGGGGGGCCAGAGGGACTGCCTTTATTAGGGGTTTCTATAGTTAAGAGTTGGTTAACGGCGGCTTTTCGGGCCGCAAACCTTGGATAGAGTCCAAGTAGAAACAAACATGACATATTTTGTGCTCTTTCTTGGGGTTGGGTTTGTTTTGGGGGGGTTGGGAGTGGCGTCGAATCCTTCTCCGTATTACGGGGTTGTGGGGTTGGTGTTGGGGTCAGTTTGTGGTTGTGGATGGTTGTTGAGTTTGGGGGTTTCGTTTGTGTCGTTGGTGCTGTTTATGGTGTATTTAGGGGGAATGTTGGTGGTGTTTGTGTATTCGGTGGCTTTAGCGGCGGACCCGTTCCCGGAGGCTTGGGGGGATTGGCGTGTTGTAGGGCGCGGTGCGGGTTTAGTCGTGGTACTTGTGGCGGGGGTGGTTGGGTGGGGGTTAATTGGCGGTTCTGGGTTTGTGGTGGATGCGGTAGATAGTGCGGGTACGTTTTTTGTTCGGTTTGATTTTAGTGGGGTTTCTCTTTTCTATTCGTGGGGGGTAGGAATGTTTTTGGTGGCGGGGTGGGGGTTGCTGTTGACTTTGTTTGTTGTTCTGGAGGTTGTGCGGGGGTTGTCTCGGGGGGCTATTCGGGCCGTTTAGGGATATCAGAAAATAGTTTAGTGGAGAATACCAGCTTTGGGAGTTGGAGGTAGAGGTTTAAGTCCTCTTTTTCTGAGCGGGGCGGCGAACTCTAGGAGGAGAAGAACCTTCATTTTTGGTTAAGACCAATGTTTTTATGGGTTGTTGGAGTTATGGTAAAGGGGTTTGTTTTTTGGGGTGCTGATTGTAGGAGAGATGAGGAGGGGGAGTTGTTAGTTGGTTGTTTAGTGATGCTGGTTGATGGGGGATAGTTGCGTAAATTGGAGCGCCCTCTGGTTAAAGGTAGGGATTGTTTGTTGGATTGTGTCGTTGGTGGGGATATTTAGGCTTTATCGTCGAATAAAGTTTGGATAAAACTGTGTGTGGAACGAACGATCGGGTTATTAATGAAACTTGGGTGCTGATGGTGTGATAAGGGTGTGACGATAAAATTTGATTTGATTTGAAACGAATTTTGGTTGGGTTTTACTGGTGTTGTTAGAAAGTTCAGAGCAATTGGTGATATAAAGGTTTATGTCCTGCAACCATTCAATAAATAGCAACATAATAGGAGCTATGTAAAAGATATCAGTACTGAATGGAAGACAAAGTGCATCAGTGTTAAGGTGATTCCCCATATCTTTACGCCATAACATCAAAGCGTTCTGGGGAGGGCGAGAACTGTTGTCGATAGCATAACCAGATGCGCATGTCCACAAACCGTAGGACCCGTTGCACTTGAAGGGCAGAGTGAAGTCTAAAATAAAAAAAAGGGAAGAGAGGTAAAGGGACTACCGGTGATACGATTAAGAGGGAGAATGGTGATAAATAGCCAACCAGATGTATCGGTGAAGAGCAAGTTGAGGGGATGAATAGAGAGATGGCCCTGACCGAGGAACCAGAGGCGCAAAAGTGCAAGTAGGGCTAGGGGTGTAGGGGGAAAGAATGGGCCTGAAGCTGGGCGTGATGGATCTTACTGACGCCGCAGGTAGCTGATTTCACGTGAGAAGTACGATTAATAAATAACCTTGTCTCCCGCCTGAGGGCCCAACGAGCAATTCGTGGCTAGATGGGGTGTTACAGCTGCGCTAGCTGTCCGTGCGGAATATTCGTATCTTGGGACCTATCCTTATTACTTATCGTGAAGACCATGGTTTAGGCACGAAAGCGAGATAGTTGGCTTTAGGCGGAACCATTACTTGATCAGACCTTGAAAGTAGAGCCGTTGACTAGAAGAGTTTATCCTGTTGGCTGTTGTAAGGTAGGATGCATGGATGTAATGTGTTTAGGGAATGGATGGTTGGTCGTGTTACATGGATAGTATGTTTGTGGGAGCATGGATCGTATATTCGTATAGCATGGATTTTGGTATTCGGTGTACATGAATGGTATGTGTGTTGTACATGGATGGGATGTTGTTATGTCATGGATAGGCTGTTATTTTGTCATGGTTGTGGTGTTGGTAGAGCATTAGTGTTATATACTTAGTACATTAATGGCATGTGTATGGTACATGAATGGTATGTTTTGAGTACATGGATGATATGATATTAATACATACATGGTATGTTTATGTGGTGGGGGGTTTAATGTACAATTATACATCCCGAGCGGCATAAAGGGCAATCCCAGAGGCCGGGGGGGTAAGGGGGGGCCAGAGGGATTGCCTTTATTAGGGGTTTCTATAGTTAAGAGTTGGTTAACGGCGGTTTTGGCTGTAAGCCTTGGATAGAGTTCAGGCAGAAATAAATATGGGATATTATTTTAGCGGGGGCGAACTCTAAGAGGGGAGGAGCCCTCATTTTTGGTTTACAAGACCAATGTTTTTATAAACTATTAGAGTTTAGTAGTTGAGTAGTTTGTTTTCTAGGGTGCTGACTGTAGGGAAAAGGATGAGGATCGTTGTGAAGTAGGTAATGGAGGCCAGCTGGCCGATAATGATAAATGGGTGTTCTACTGGTTGGCTGCCTACTCATGTTAGGATTAGTAGGTTGGCAGCTAGGGTTCAGAAGAGAAATTGGGAGAGTGGGCGGAAGGTCATTGCACGTTGTTTGGATTTGTGGAGGAGTGGGACTAAGAGTAAGATCAGTACGGAAGCGGCTAGAGCCAGTACTCCTCCTAGTTTATTGGGGATTGAGCGTAAAATGGCGTAGGCAAATAGGAAGTACCATTCTGGTTTGATGTGGGGAGGGGTGACTAGGGGGTTTGCTGGTGTAAAGTTTTCTGGGTCGCCGAGTAGGGTGGGTGAGAATAAGGCTAAGGTTGTTAGGGGGAGGAGCATTAGTGCAAGTCCTAGGGTGTCTTTTATAGAGAAGTAGGGGTGGAATGGGATTTTGTCGCAGTCTGATGTGATTCCTAGTGGGTTGTTTGAGCCTGAGTCGTGGAGGAAGGTGAGGTGGATGAGTGTGAGACTTGCAATTAAGAAGGGGAGGAGGAAGTGTAGGGCGAAAAATCGGGTCAGTGTTGGGTTGTCTACTGAGAATCCACCTCAGGCCCATTCCACGAGGGTTTGGCCGATGTAGGGGATGGCCGAGAATAGGTTGGTGATGACGGTTGCCCCTCAGAATGATATTTGGCCTCACGGGAGGACGTAGCCTACGAAGGCAGTTGCTATAAGGGTGAGTAGGAGGATAACACCTGTGTTTCATGTTTCTTTGTATAGGTAGGAGCCGTAGTATAGGCCACGTCCGATATGCAGGTAGATGCAGATAAAAAAGAATGAGGCCCCGTTTGCATGGAGGTTGCGGAGTAATCAGCCGTATTGTACGTTTCGGCAGGTGTGTGATACGGATGCAAAGGCTAGGGTTGAGTCAGCTGTGTAGTGTGCGGCGAGGAGGAGGCCAGTAATGATCTGTACTGTTAGGCAGATTCCTAGTAGGGATCCAAAGTTTCATCAGGCGGAGATGTTTGAGGGGGTTGGTAGGTCGATTAGGGAGTTATTAATTGTTTTTAGAAGGGGGTGGGATTTTCGAATATTGGGGGCCATTGATTTATAGGTTGTGTAGTAGTAGGGTAGTGGTGATGATGGATAGGGCGAATGACCCTAAGTAGGCTTTGATTAGGCCTGTGTGGAGGGTGGTTGAGGTTTTAGTCACGGTTAGTTGTAGGTCGGCGAGTCCTTCGGGGCCTAGTTTTTTGTATCAGGATAGGTCGATTAGGTGGGAGGCAATTTTTTGTCCGATGGTTAGTAGGTTTGTTGAGCTTGAGCGATGTACTAGTGGATTGAAATGTCCTAGTGAGATGGAGAATGTTGTAATGTGGCTTCGCTTGGGTGGGGTTATTATGTGTGTTAGGTTGGAGAGTTCTAATGCCAGGATGAAGCCTAGGGCGGTGACGATAATTGCTGCTGCTTTTGTAATTGTTGGTATGGTTATTGGTGGCGTTTTTAGGGGGAGGATGAGGGATGTGATGAGTAGTCCGGCTGTGATGCTTCCGATGGCCAGGCGGGTGATGGGGTTGGTGATTGTGGGGTTGTTTTCGTTGATTGAGATTGATGTGGTTGAGGGTGTGTGGGGGAATCCGGTTTGGACTAGAAGGGTTATGCGTAGGCTGTATGTTGCGGTGAATGATGTGGCCAGGAGGGTAATTGCAAGGGCTCATGTGTTTAGGTGTGAGGTGTTTAGGTTTTCAATGATTAGGTCTTTTGAGTAGAATCCTGCTAGGAAGGGAGTTCCTATGAGGGCGAGGTTGCCAATGGTGAGGCAGGAGGTGGTTGTTGGGAGAATTTTTTGTAGGCCTCCCATCTTTCGAATATCCTGCTCTCCGTTGAGGTTGTGGATGATTGAGCCTGCACATAAGAATAGTATAGCTTTGAAGAAGGCATGGGTAGAGATATGGAAAAAGGCTAGTTGGGGGAGGTTTAGTCCGATGGTGACTATTATTAGGCCTAGTTGGCTTGATGTGGAGAAGGCAATGATCTTTTTAATGTCATTTTGTGTGAGAGCACATGTAGCGGCAAATAGGGTGGATAGGGCTCCTAGGCATAGGCAGGTGGTGAGGGCGAGTTGGCTGTTGGTAAATAAGGGGTGGGTGCGGATAAGCAGGAAGATGCCCGCTACAACTATGGTGCTTGAGTGGAGCAGGGCAGAAACGGGGGTAGGGCCCTCTATGGCCGCTGGTAGTCACGGGTGGAGGCCAAATTGGGCGGATTTTCCTGCGGCAGCGAGTAGTAGGCCGAGGGTAGGTAATGTTGGGGGGTGAGTTGGAAGGGGGGCTTGCTGTAATTCTCAGGTGTTGAAGGAGGAGGCCAGTCAGGCCATGCTTAGGATGAGGCCAATGTCTCCGATTCGGTTGTATAAGACGGCTTGAAGGGCAGCTGCATTAGCTTCTGCTCGGCCGTGTCATCATCCGATTAGTAGGAAGGATATGATTCCTACACCCTCTCATCCGATGAATAGGAGGAATATGTTATTGGCAATTGTTAGGAGTAGTATGGTGACTAAGAATACTAGTAAGTGCATGAAGAATTTGGTAATGTGGGGCTCTGTGGCTATGTATCAGGATGTGAATTGAAGGATAGATCATGTTACGAATAGTGCGGTGGGGATGAATAGTACAGAGTATAGGTCTAGTTTGAAGCTGATTGGGATTTTGAAATTTATAATGGGCTTTCATTCTCAGTAAGAGGTGATGTTTTCTGTGCCCGAGTGGATGAATAGGGCTGCTGGGACTAGGCTGGCAAGGAAGGCTGTTTTGATGGAGGATGTGATTGTGGCCGGGGAGTTTTCTAGGGTCTTTGGTAGTAGTTGGGCGAGTATGGGTGTGAGGATGATAGCTAGTGTGAGGAGTAGGGACGAGCTCAGTAGTGTGGTGTTTATTACTTTTACTTGGATTTGCACCAAGATGGGTGGTTCCTAAGACCAGTGGATTGCTGTTATCCTTTAAAAGTTGCGAGGGGGCTGAGGGTCTGAACTCAGATACAGGAATTAGCAGTTCTTGTTGGTTGAACCCCCCTCGGGGCAGGTAAGAAGGGTCTAACTTCTATTTTTAGGATCACAGTCTAATGTTTGGGTTTAAACTATACTTGCATAGGGGGGCTCCGGAGATTAGTTCTGGTTTTAGGATTAAGAGGAGGAGGGGGAAGATGTGGAGTGCTATTAGTAGGTGCTCTCGTGTGGTTGAGTTTTGGAGGGATGTAAGGTGGGTGGGGAGGGGGCCTCGTTGAGTGGTTAGTAGTATAAATAGTGTGTATGAGGCGGTTAGTAGGGTTGCGGTGCCTGTAAGAATGATTGTAGGTGTTGATCAGTTGAACAGGGTGACTATGATGGTGAGTTCGGCTATTAGGTTGGTGGTTGGGGGTAGTGCCATGTTTGTGAGGTTGGCTAGTAGTCATCAAGTGGCTATGAGAGGAAGTATGGGTTGTAGGCCTCGTGCAAGTAGGAGGGTTCGGCTGTGTGTTCGTTCGTAGTTGGTGTTAGCTAGGCAGAATAGTATTGAGGAGGTTAGTCCGTGGGAGATTATGAGGATTATTGCCCCTGAGAATGATCACGGGGTTAGGATTGTGCTTGCGGCGATAACTAGTCCCATGTGGCTGACGGAGGAGTAGGCAATGAGTGATTTGAGGTCGGTTTGGCGTATGCAGATGGAGCTTGTTATTAGTGCGCCTCATAGGGCTATGGTGAGAAATGGGTAGTGGAGGTGGTCGGGTAGTGGGCTTATTAGGGGGGTGACTCGTATGATGCCATATCCTCCTAGTTTTAGTAGTAGGGCGGCAAGAAGTATGGAGCCTGCGATGGGGGCTTCTACGTGAGCTTTGGGGAGTCAAAGGTGTATTCCGTATAGTGGTGCTTTTACTATAAATGCAGTTAGCAGGGCTAGGCCTGATAGGAGGTCAGTTCATGAGGTGGTGAGTGTTGGGTGGGTTAGTTTAAGTATTGTGAGGTGTAGGGTGCCGATTTGTGCGTATAGGTGGAGGATGGTGACCAGTAGGGGGAGGGAGCTGATTAAAGTGTAGAATAGTAGGTAGATGCCAGCGCTTAAGCGCTCGGGCTGGTTTCCTCATCGTGTGATTAGGATTAGGGTAGGGATTAGGGTTGCTTCGAATGCGATGTAGAATAGTGTTAGCTCTGTGGCTGCAAAGGCCAGGGTGACGAGTGGTTGGACTACGATGAGGGTAATAATGAAGGTTTGTTTTCGTGAGGTTGGGTCGTGTTGCAGGTGATTTTGGCTTGCTATGAGTATGAGGGGGAGTAATCAGCACGATAGGACTGCTAGGGGGGATGAGATTTGGTCCAGTCCGGCCCATTGGGATGAGACTTTATGGGGGTAATATGTGGGTGTTAGTCAGTGCAGGCTGAGGGTGGCGATTAGTAGGCTGTGTGTGGTGGTGTTAGTTCATAGGAGTTTGGGGGGGGATAGTAGGGTTGTAGGGAGTAGTATGACTGTTGGAAGGATGATTTTTAGCATTGTAGGAGGTTGAGGTTGTGTAGATGGTCGGAGCCGTGGGTTCGTGTGGAGGCTACTAGTATTGCTAGTCCTGTACCCGCTTCGCAGGCTGAGAATGCTAGTATGAGTATGGGCATTAGCGTGGATGATGATGTTTGAGTGGTTACTGGTCAGGCTGAGAGGGCAACGTATATCGCTAGTATCATGCTCTCTAAGCATAGAAGGGCTGAGACTAGGTGGGTTCGGTGGAAGGCCAGTCCTAGGGCACTTAGGGTGAAGGTTGAGTAAAAGGAGAGGTGAAGGAAGGGCATAAAGAAAGTCATAGGGTCAAGCTATGGTCTGTTGAGTCGAAATCAACTGTCTTGGTTAGACTAACTTTCTGGTTATTCGGCCCATTCTAGGCCGCCCTGTGTTCATTCGTAGATTAAGCCCAGGGTGAGGAGGGTGATTATGGCGAAGGTTCAGGTTAGAGTGGTAATTGGGGATTGAAGTTGAATGGCCCAGGGGAGGGGGAGTAGAAGTGCGATTTCTAGGTCGAATAGGAGGAACAGGATGGCTACTGAGGAAGAATCGGACTGAGAATGGGAGTCGAGCGGAGCCTAGTGGGTCAAATCCGCATTCGTATGGGGATAGTTTTTCTTGGTCGGAGCTCATTTGGGCAAGTCAAAAGTTTAATACGACTAGGATGGTGCTTAGGGTGAGGGAGGTGACGAGTATGAGTGAGATTGTGTTTATTGCTCTTCTCTGGGGCTTTGCCAGATTTTAGAGATTGGAAGTCAATTGTAATTAGTATACTAGAAGAGCAGGATCCTCATCAATAGATGGTTGTGTAGAGGAACAGTCAGATAATGTCTACGAAGTGTCAGTATCAGGCGGCTGCTTCGAAGCCAAAGTGGTGGTGTGGGGTGAAGTGGAATTTGGCAAGTCGTAGGAGGCAGATTGATAGGAAGGATGACCCGATGATTACGTGTAGTCCGTGGAATCCTGTGGCTACAAAGAAAGTTGAGCCGTAGATACCGTCAGCGATCGAGAATGGTGCTTCGTAGTACTCTGTTGCTTGTAGTGCGGTGAAGTAAAGGCCAAGTAGGATGGTTAGGGTTAGTGCGTGGATGGCTTGTTTTTGGTTGGATTCTGTGATGCTATGGTGAGCTCATGTTACAGTCACTCCTGAGGCTAGGAGGATGGCTGTGTTTAGGAGGGGTACTTCTAGGGGGTTGAGGGGGTTGACACCGGTTGGGGGTCATTGTCCGCCTAGTTCTGGGGTTGGGGCTAGGCTGGAGTGGAAGAATGCTCAGAAGAACCCTAGAAAGAAGAATGCTTCGGATGTGATGAATAGGATTATTCCATATCGTAGTCCTTTTTGCACTGTGGGGGTGTGGTGGCCTTGAAATGTGCTCTCTCGTACAATGTCTCGTCATCATTGTAGTATGATTAGTAGTATGGATAGGAGGCCTAATGTTAGGAGTTGTGTGGAGTGGTGGTGAAATCATACGGCCAGCCCGGAGGTGGTGAGTAGGGCAGCGGCTGCTCCAAGGATTGGTCAGGGGCTGGGGTCTACTATGTGGTATGAGTGTGCTTGGTGTGCCATTAGATGTTTTCTTGTAGATATAGGGTTAATAAGAGAACAAAGACGTAGGCTTGGATTATGGCTACTGCGATCTCTAGGATGGTTAGGAGGAATAGGATTATTGCGGTTAGAGTGGATATTACTGGTATGATTGGTAGGAGGGCTATAACGGCAGTTGAGATGAGTTGAATAAGGAGGTGTCCTGCTGTCAGGTTTGCTGTTAGGCGGACACCTAGGGCTAAGGGGCGGATGAGGAGGCTGGTAGTTTCAATTAGGATTAGGGCCGGGATTAGTGGTGTGGGGGTGCCTTCTGGTAGGAGGTGTCCGATGGAGATTGAAGGTTGGTTTCGTAGGCCCGTAAGTAGGGTAGCTAGCCATAGTGGGAAGGCTAGTGCTATGTTTATGGAGAGCTGGGTGGTAGGGGTGAATGTGTACGGTAGAAGGCCTAGGAGGTTGATTGCAAGAAGTATTGTTATTAGGGAGGTTAGGATTAGGGCCCATTTGTGGGCTTTTTTGTTTAGTGGGGTTATTAGTTGTTTTGTGATGGTGTTTAGGAGTCATAGCTGAAGGGTAGATAGGCGATTAGTGACTCACCGGTTGTTTGGTGCGGGGAGGAGTAGGGTTGGAAGTAGTAGTGAGAGTAGGGTGAGGGGGATTCCTATGAGGTGGGGGCTTATGAATTGGTCGAAGAAGCTTAGGTTCATGGTCAGGTTCATGGGGTGGTTTTGGTAGGTGCAGGGGCTTTGTGGGAGGGTAGGTTGGTGGAGGTAAATGATAGAAGTTTAGGTTGGATGATTAAGGACAGTGTTAGTCAGGTGGCTAGTATTGTGTAGAACCATGGGGTGGGGTTGAGTTGGGGCATGCCATTAAGGAGGGGGGAGTCCCCTCTTTTGCTAGCTTAAAAGGCTAGTGCTGATACATAGCTTCTTAATGGTTAGGGTGTTAGGAGGATAGAAGTGAGGACCAGTTTTCGAAGTGAGGAAGGGGGGTGGATTCTACTACGATTGGTATGTAGCTGTGGTTGGCTCCACAGATTTCTGAGCACTGGCCATAGTAAACTCCAGGTCGGGCTGTGAGGATGGATGTTTGGTTTAGTCGTCCTGGGATTGCGTCCGTTTTGACACCCAGTGAGGGGACGGCCCATGAATGGAGTACGTCGTTAGCGGTGACAATGATGCGAATGGGGGATTCTATAGGGATGATGACACGGTGGTCTACTTCTAATAATCGGAAGTGGCCGAGTGGGAGTTCAGTTGATGGGACTATGTAGGAGTCGAATGTTAGGTCTTTGAAGTCTGTGTATTCGTATGTTCAGTACCATTGATGGCCGATTGCTTTTAGGGTGAGGTCGGGTTCGTTGATTTCGTCTATTATGTAGAGGATTTGTAGGGAAGGCAGGGCTAGTAGGATTAGGACGATGGCGGGCAGGATTGTTCAGATTAGTTCAATTTCTTGTGCGTCTACGGTGTTGGAGGAGAGTTTTTCTGTTAATATGAGTGTTAGGAGGTAGAGAACTAGGCTACAGATTGCTAGGGCAACTATTAGGGCGTGGTCGTGGAATTCTACTAGTTCTTCTATAATGGGGGAGGAGGCGTCTTGGAATCCTAGTTGGAGGTGATTTGCCATAGGGGTATACAGGATTTTCACCTGTGATTTAGTCTTGACAAGGCTATGTAATGGGTTTACTAATACTCCATGAAGAAAGAAGCATAAGTGGCTGTATGCGGTTGGCTTGAAACCAGCGTATGAGGGTTCGATTCCTTCCTTTCTTGTACTTGGACGAAGGCCGGTTCTTCGAAGGTGTGGTATGGGGGAGGGCAGCCGTGGATTCACTCGATGTTGGTGGCGGTTAATTCTGGTTGTGGGGTGTTTCGTTTTGATGCGAAGGCTTCTCAGATGAGGAAGATAAGTATGATTGCAGCTGTTAGTGAGATTAGGGAGCCGATGGAAGATAGGGTGTTTCATGAGGTGTAGGCATCTGGGTAGTCGGAGTATCGGCGGGGCATGCCAGCTAGGCCTAAGAAATGTTGGGGGAAGAAGGTTAGGTTAACTCCTGTGAATATTACTCCGAAGTGGGTTTTGGCTCATGTTTGGTGTAGGGTGTACCCGGTGAATAGGGGGAATCAGTGGGTGAATCCTGCTAAGATGGCAAATACAGCTCCCATGGAGAGGACGTAGTGGAAGTGGGCTACTACGTAGTATGTGTCGTGGAGGGCAATATCTAGGGAGGAGTTGGCTAGGATAATGCCTGTTAGGCCTCCGATGGTGAATAGGAAGATGAATCCTATGGCTCACAGTATAGGGGGGTCTCACTTGATAGTCCCTCCGTGGAGTGTAGCGAGTCAGCTGAAGACTTTAATTCCTGTGGGGATGGCGATGATTATGGTGGCGGATGTAAAGTAGGCTCGAGTGTCTACATCTATGCCTACTGTAAATATATGGTGGGCTCATACAATAAAGCCTAGGAATCCGATTGACAGTATGGCCCAGACTATGCCCATGTAACCGAATGGTTCTTTTTTGCCTGCGTAGTAGGCGACTACGTGGGAGATAATTCCAAAGCCGGGGAGGATTAGGATGTAGACTTCTGGGTGGCCGAAGAATCAGAAGAGGTGTTGATATAGGATTGGGTCGCCCCCTCCAGCGGGGTCGAAGAATGTGGTGTTTAAGTTGCGGTCGGTTAGTAGTATGGTAATGCCGGCGGCGAGAACTGGGAGAGATAGTAGGAGGAGAATGGCGGTGATGAGGACAGATCATACAAATAGGGGGGTTTGGTATTGTGAGAGCGCCGGGGGTTTTATGTTAATGGCAGTGGTGATGAAGTTAATTGCCCCTAGGATAGATGATACTCCAGCCAAGTGGAGGGAGAAGATAGCCAGGTCTACTGAGGCGCCGGCATGGGCTAGGTTGCCAGCTAATGGGGGGTAGACGGTCCATCCGGTGCCCGCTCCGGCTTCTACAGTGGAGGAGGCTAGTAGGAGTAGGAGTGAGGGTGGGAGTAGTCAGAAGCTTATGTTGTTTATGCGGGGGAAGGCTATGTCTGGGGCTCCAATTATTAGTGGGACTAATCAGTTTCCAAATCCTCCGATCATGATGGGTATGACCATAAAAAAGATTATTACAAAGGCATGGGCGGTGACAACTACGTTGTAGATTTGGTCGTCGCCAAGAAGGGTCCCGGGTTGGCCGAGTTCGGCTCGGATAAGTAGGCTGAGGGCAGTGCCAACTATGCCTGCTCATGCCCCGAAGATTAGGTAGAGGGTGCCGATGTCTTTGTGATTGGTTGAGAATAATCATCGGTTGATAAATGTCATAGGTAAGATGGCTGAGTGTTGTAAGCGTTAGGCTGTAGTCCTTTTTACAGAGGTTTGATTCCTCTTCTTATCGGCCCCGTGGTGAAGGATTCATGTTGAGTTGCAAGCTCATTGATGCGTATTTAAAGTGCGCCGGGGTCTAGTAGATTGAAGCCTGTGTGGTTTGGGCACCTAGCTGTTAACTAGGTTTTTATGGGATCAAAGCCCATCTGTCTAGTAAGGTCCTAGCTTAATTTAAAGCATCTGAGTTGCATTTAGAGGATGCAGGTTAGTGCCCTGCGGGTCTTAGCAGAAACTAAGAGGGTTTAACTCTTATTTAAGGCTTTGAAGGCCTTCGGTTTAAGGGCAGATTATCCTAAGTTTCTAGATGGAGGCTAGGATTATTGGGGAGAGTGGTAGGAGTAGGGTTGATGTGGAGGTGAGGGAGGCGATAATGGTGTTTGTTGGGTTGTTAGTGTGCCACAGGTTTATGTGGGTTGTGGAGTTGGGTGGTAGGGTGATTGTTGAGTGGTAGGCGAGTCGTAGGTAGAAAAATAGTCCTAGGAGAGATAGTATGGCAGTAGCTGTGGCGAGCGGGGTTAGTTCTTGGTTGGTTAGTTCTTGTAAGATAAGTCATTTTGGCAGGAAGCCAGTTAGGGGTGGTAGTCCTGCTAGTGATAGTAGGGTTAGTATGAGGGTTGTATTTAGTATGGGGGCCTTTGTTCATGCGGTTATTATTGTCTTTAGGCTCAGGGTTTTGGTTGTGTTTAGAGTCAGGAATACGGCGGCGGTTATTATGGTGTAGAGGTAGAAGGTTAGTAGGGTGAGTTTAGGGTAGTAGAGTAGGATGATTGTTATTCAACCTAGGTGGGAGATGGATGAGAAGGCTAGGATTTTTCGGGTTTGTGTTTGGTTTAGGCCCATTCATCCTCCTAGGGCTGTTGAGGAGATAGCTATGATAGTTAGTAGGGTAGGGTTTAGTGAGTGTGATGTTAGGAGGAGGAGGGTGAGTGGAGGGAGTTTTATCAACGTTGATAGGAGGAGTGCGGTGATGAGAGATGTTCCTTGGAGGACTTCTGGGAATCAGAAGTGGAATGGGACTAGTCCCAGTTTTATTGCAATAGCTGTTGTTATGAGTAGGCAGGGTATAGGGTGGTTTATTTGGGGGATGTCCCATTGTCCTGATGATCAGGCGTTGATTATGCTTGAGAAGAGTAGTAGGGCGGAGGCGGCTGCTTGTACTAGGAAGTATTTGATTGTGGCTTCGATGGCTCGTGGGTGGTGAGATTTTGAAATTAGGGGGATGATGGCTAGGGTGTTGATTTCTAGTCCGGTTCAGGCTATTATTCAGTGATTACTTGAGGTAGTGATGATTGTTCCTAGGAGGAGGCTTATGGAGGCGAGTAGTTTTGTATGGGGGCTCATTAGTGGGGGATGGAGTTAAACCGTCATTTTCGGGGTATGGGCCCGATAGCTTTATTAGCTGACCCTACTAGGAAATAATATAAGGGGAGTATGGAGGGTTTTGATCCCTTCTGTGTAGGTTCGATTCCTGCTTTTCTAAAGGTTTGGTTTGAGGAAATGAGAGGGCTGGTGTACCTCTATGTTCACTTTATCATAGTGACCCTTTGCGTTCAGGCACATTTCCTTAGGCAAGGGGGTAGTCCGGCATAGCAGGCTGGTATGCTAGTATGTCAGAGGCACAGTGCGAGTGTTAGGGGAAGGAAGTTTTTTCAGAGGAGGTGCATGAGTTGGTCGTATCGAAACCGTGGGTAGGAGGCGCGGATTCATAGGAAGCTGGATGATAGGAGTAGGGTTTCTGTGGCCAGGGTTATTGGGAATAGCTCTAGGGGTAGGTTTAGTATGCTGGGGTTTAGGAATAGGATGGCGGTTAGTGTGTTTATTAGTATAATGTTCGTATATTCAGCTAGGAAGAATAGAGCAAATGGCCCTGCGGCGTACTCTACGTTAAATCCGGATACCAGTTCGGATTCCCCTTCAGTGAGGTCGAATGGGGCGCGGTTGGTTTCAGCTAGGGTGGAGATATATCATATCATGGCTAGGGGTCATGAGGAGAGGAGGAGGCACAGAGGCTCTTGTGTGATGGCGAGGGTGTTTAGGGAGTAATTACCGCTTAGTATAATTACGGAGAGGAGGATGATAGCCAGTGTGACTTCGTAGGAGATAGTCTGTGCTACTGCTCGTAATGCCCCTAGTAGGGCGTATTTTGAGTTTGATGCTCAGCCTGATCAGAGGATGGAGTATACTGCAAGGCTGGATATGGCTAGCAGGAATAGGAGGCCAAGGTTAAGGTCAGCAAGGGGAAAGGGCAGGGGAAGAGGGGCTCAAATTGTAAGTGCGAGTAGGAGGGCTAGTAGGGGGGTTGTGGTGAATAGGAGTGGGGAGGATGTGGATGGTTGGATGGGTTCTTTGATGAACAGTTTTACACCGTCGGCCACTGGTTGAAGGAGGCCGAATGGGCCTACGATGTTGGGGCCTTTTCGTGCTTGTATGTAGCTTAATATTTTTCGTTCTACGAGGGTGAGGAAGGCTACGGCGATTAGGATTGGGATGATGTAGGAGAGTGTTATAACAAAGGTGGCCATGGGAGGGTTTGAAGCTAGGGAGAGGATTTGAACCTCTGAGGAAAGGGCTTAAGCCTTTTGCACTTGCCGGGCTCTGCCACGCTAGCTGCCCTTGTCTAGGGCGAATAAGGGTGTTGGTAATTTAGTTGTATTCATTATTTTTTTGGAGGCGTGCTTGTATGGCATAGGCCTCACCATTCCGGTCCTTTCGTACTAGGAATGGTCCAGCACAGATAGAAACCGACCTGGATTGCTCCGGTCTGAACTCAGATCACGTAGGACTGTTAATCGTTGAACAAACGAACCCTTAATAGCGGCTGCACCATTAGGATGTCCTGATCCAACATCGAGGTCGTAAACCCCCTCGTCGATAGGGGCTCTTGGGGGGGATTGCGCTGTTATCCCTGGGGTAGCTTGGTTCATTGCTCAATTGCTATTGGGTCTGGTTACTGTTAGTACGTTGAGGTGCTGCTCTTGGTCAAGAGGTGTGGTCTTTGTTTTGGAGGGTTTGTTTTTCTCCAAGGTCGCCCCAACCAAAAAATAGTGGCCAGTTTGGTGTGTTGGGGGGAGTCCTTCGGGGGAAAGGGGGAGGTTTGTGGGGTGGCCGTTGATTTTTAAGTTCCACAGGGTCTTCTCGTCTTGTGGGTGTATCCCTGCTTTTGTACAGGGGGATCAATTTCACTGATTATCTGTAAGAGACAGTTAAGACCTCGTTTGGCCGTTCATACAGGTCTCGATTTATGGGACAATTGATTGCGCTACCTTTGCACGGTTAGGATACCGCGGCCGTTGAACACAGAGTCACCGGGCAGGCGTCACCTTCAATACTTGGTGGGCTGAAGGCTATGTTTTTGGTAAACAGTCGGGCCTTGGGTTTGCCTAGTTCCTTTTACAGATTTAAATCTTTCTAGCAGGCGCTCCTGGGTTGGGCTAACAGGGTTAGTTAATATTTTATTCTTGCTTGGATTTAGCATATATGGTTTGGTCTGTTAATAATGTGGTGATGTAAGTTTGCGCTTAAGAGGGGAGGGCCCAGGTTACTCATTTTAGCATTGATTCTTCTATGTTCATAGATTGGCCTGTTAGTGAGAAGGGAGTCTTGCTGTTCATTGGATTTTTGTGGTGTTGAGCTTTGACGCACTCTTTGTTGGTGGCTGCTTAAAGGCCTACTGTGGGGTGTAGCGGGGTGTTATCCTCTAGTAGAGGTTGTATCCTATTTTAAAGGGGCTGTACCCCCTTTAAAGCACTCTTGGCCCTCTCATGTTGGGTCGTGTGTCAGGTGGGGATGGGGCCAAGGGGGAACTTAGATTCGTTTCACAGGCAACCAGCTATCACCTGGCTCGATAGGCTTTTCACCTCTACTAGCAAGTCGTCCCACTCTTTTGCGACAGAGATGGGTTCGCTCGGCAGTACAGCTGCTTGCAAGTAGCTCGCTCAGGTTTCGGGGAGGCAAGCTCAAGTTCGCTTTGCTTGGTTGTTCTTGCTAAATCATGATGCAAAAGGTACAAGGGTCTATCTTTGCTGTTTGTTGCTTTGGGTTTCATTGTTATTTCATCTTTCCCTTACGGTACATGGTCTCTATTGCGCTCGGGGGGGTTCTTTTCTATCGCCTATACTAGGTTAAGGAGAATGTTTTAGTTGAGGGGGGGAGTGTATTCTGTTGGTTTGGGGTTGGGCTAGAGGTTGGCTTCAGGACGATCTGGCAGGAACAGATATCTTTCAGGTGTAGGCTGAATGCTTTGGTGTGAAGCTACGTCCCGGTATGCTAAGTGCACCTTCCGGTACACTTACCTTGTTACGACTTACCTCATCTTTGGCCTAAGGTGGTGGTATGATGTTATATGTAGGTTGTGGCTTGTGAGGAGGGTGACGGGCGGTGTGTACGTGCTCCATGGCCGCCTTAAAGAGGATGTTATGGCTCCGTCTTTACTGCTAAATCCGCCTTCCGAGGGTGAGGGTCTTTCACACCTTCTTCCGTGGGTTGCTCTGTTGTAGAGAATGTAGCCCATCTCTGCCACTTCATGGGCTATACCTTGACCTGTCTTTTTAGCGGGTTTAGGCTATTGTGCCCACTGTTGTACTCTCAAGAGGTGGGCTGGCGACGGCGGTATGTAGGCTGCCTGGCAAGGAGTGGTAGGGTGTAACGTGGGTTATCGATTATAGGACAGGCTCCTCTAGGTGGGTTTGGGGCACCGCCAAGTCCTTAGGGTTTTAAGCGTTTGTGCTCGTAGTACCCTGGCGGATGCTTTAGTGACTGTGGGCATCTGGATTTAGGGCCGGGCATAGTGGGGTATCTAATCCCAGTTTGAGTCCTGGCTTTCGTGGGGGGTAGTCTGTCCTGGCGAGGCTAGGATCGTTTTAAGGGTGGTTTTTAGTACATCCTTAGCTTTTGACGGCTTAGTTGCATTTCAATCCTAGTTTAGGGGATATTTTGGTCCCACGCTTTACGCCGTGTACGGTTAATTTGGGTCTCTTGTGTGACCGCGGTGGCTGGCACAAGATTTACCGACCCTGGGGAGGGGATTGCCGTAACTAAGTCAAGCTTACGCTTATTGCTTAATGTTAACTACTGCTGTGTACCCGTGGGGGTGTGGCTAGTGCAAGGCGTCTTGGGCTACGAGGGCGGGTGTGCCTGATGCCTGCTCCCTCCGTCCGAGGTAAGGGGTAGAGGGGCATTTACACTGGGGCGTGGATGCTTGCATGTATGTGTTTGGCAAGAATTAACAGTAAGGTTGGGACTAAGTCTTTTGTCCTTGGGTGGTGTGGGGGGGCCGTCTTGGCATCTTCAGTGCCATGCTTTATTATTAAGCTACAAGGAC